TGCAGATCTAGTATTGTCTGTTTTTCTCTCCACAAGGATCAAGATCAAATAAATGTTCATTCTTTTTCTCTCGAAGAAAGATATATCTCTGACCTATCAGTAACTAATGATCCAACGAGACATAAATTGTTTAGTTCGGATTCTTCTAGTAAAAAAAAGGAGGGGGCTCTTGGTTATTCAAGACCTGATCGAAGCATATCCAATGGTCATCGGAATTTAAAATATCCTTCTATTCTCCACGAATATTCTGATTTTTTGGCGAAGAGGCGAAGAAATAGATTGATCATTCCATTACAATATGATCAAGGGCGCGAGAAAGAACTAATACCCCGTTTTGGTGTTTCGATTGAAATACCCATAAATGGTATTTTACGTAGAAATCGTATTCTTGCTTATTTCGACGATCCCCGATACCGAAGAAACAGTTCGGGGATTACTAAATATGGGACTGTAGGGGTTGATTCAATCGTCAAAAAAGAAGATTTGATTGAATATCGAGGAGCAAAAGAATTTAGTCCAAAATACCAAATTAAAGTAGATCGATTTTTTTTCATTCCCGAGGAAGTGCATGTCTTACCTGGATCTTCGTTGATAATGGTCCGGAACAATAGTATTATTGGAGTGGATACACCACTCACTTTAAATACAAGAAGTCGAGTAGGTGGATTGGTCCGAGTGGAGAGAAAAAAAAAAAGTATTGAACTCAAAATCTTTTCTGGGGATATCCATTTTCCTGGAGAGACAGATAAGATATCCAGGCACAGCGGCATCTTGATACCACCGGGAGCGGGAAAAAAAAATTCTAAGGAATCGACAAAATTGAAAAATTGGATCTATGTCCAACGGATCACACCTACTAAGAAAAAGTATTTTGTTTCGGTTCGATCCGTAGTCACATATGAAATAGCGGATGGGATCAATTTAGCAACATTTTTCCCCCAGGATCTTTTGCAGGAAGGGGATAATGTTCAACTTAGAGTTGTTAATTATATCCTTTATGGAAATGGCAAGCCAATTAGAGGATTTTATCACACAAGCATTCAATTAGTTCGGACTTGCTTAGTATTGGATTGGAACCAAGAACAAAATGGTTCTATAGAGGGGGTTCGTGCTTCTTTTGTTGAAATAAGGACAAATGATCTAATTTGCAATTTCATAAGAATTGAGGTAGTAAATTCCCCTATTCCGTATACCGGAAAAAGAAATTGTACGGTGAGTTCAGGATTGATTAACCATAATAGATTAGATTACACCAATATTAATCCTTTTTATTCCAAGGCAAAGATTCAATCACTTACCAAACATAAAGGAACTTGTGGTACGTTGTTGAATCAAAATAAGGAATGTCAATCTTTGAAAATTTTGTTATCATCCAACTATTCTCGAATTGGTCCATTCAATGGTTTGAAATATAACAATGCGACAAAAGAATCAATTAAAGCAGATCCTATAATTCCAATTAGGAATTCGTTAGGCCCCTTAGGTACAGTAGTACTCAAGATTGCAAATTTTTATTCATCTTACCATTTAATAACTTATAATCAGATTTTGTTAAAGAAATATTTGTTACTTAACAAATTTAGTCAGACTTTCAAAGTACTTAAATATTTTTTAATAGACGAAAATAGGGGGATTTATAATCCCGATCCGTGCAGTAACATCATTTTTAATCCATTTGATTTAAATTGGCGTTTTCCCCACCACGATTATTGTGATGAGACGTCCACAATTATTAGCCTTGGACAATTTTTTTGTGAAAATGTATGTCTATTCAAATACGGATCACAGAAAAAATCTGGTCAAGTTCTAATTGTTCATGTTGACTACTTAGTAATAAGATCAGCCAAGCCCTATTTGGCTACTCCAGGAGCAACGGTTCATGGTCATTATGGGGAAATCCTTCACGAGGGAGATACATTAGTTACATTTATATATGAAAAATCAAGATCTGGTGACATAACGCAAGGTCTTCCAAAAGTGGAACAAGTGTTAGAAGTGCGTTCGATTGATTTAATATCGAAAAATCTCGAAAAGAGGGTTAAAGGTTGGAATGAACGTATATCAAGAATTCTTGGAATCCCTTGGGGATTCTTGATTAGCACGGAACTAACCATCGCCCAAAGCCGTATCTCTTTGGTTAATAAGATCCAAAGGGTTTATCGATCTCAGGGGGTACAGATCCATAATAGACATATAGAGATTATTGTCCGTCAAGTAACATCAAAAGTGTTGGTTTCAGAAGATGGAATGTCTAATGTTTTTTCACCCGGAGAGCTAATCGGATTGTTGCGAGCGGAACGAGCAGGGCGTGTTTTGGACGAAGCGATCTGTTATCGAGCGATCTTATTGGGAATAACGAGGGCATCTCTTAATACTCAAAGTTTCATATCCGAAGCTAGTTTTCAAGAAACTGCTCGAGTTTTAGCAAAAGCTGCTCTACGAGGTCGTATTGATTGGTTGAAAGGCCTGAAAGAAAATGTTGTTCTAGGGGGAATTGTACCTGTTGGTACCGGATTCAAAAAATTAGTACATCATTCAAAGCAACACAAAAACATTCATTTGGAAATCAAAAAGAAGAATTTGTTTGAAGGAAAGATGAGAGATATCTTATTTCACCATAGAGAATTTTTGAGTTCTTGCGTCCCAAACAATTTCTATGAGACATCAGAACAACCATTGACACGATTTAATGATTCCTAAAAGGAGACTCTTTTTTTATATTATAATTTAATTATCTGGTCCAATTTTCTTATTTGATTGATAATAAAGATCATAATGAATTAAAAGGAATTAATGGTTTGGATCGTGTATCAACGGTCAATCCTCGGTAGAAAGTTCCATCGGAACAATTATTTATTTCAGATACCTCGTCTCGTTGTTTAAAAAAAAAAAAAACAACGAGCAAGTATGGGGAAAAATGACAAGAAGATATTGGAACATTAATTTGGAAGAAATGATGGAAGCAGGAGTTCATTTTGGTCATGGTACTAGGAAATGGAATCCTAGAATGGCACCTTTCATCTCCGCAAAACGTAAAGGTATTCATATTACAAATCTTACAAGAACTGCACGTTTTTTATCAGAGGCCTGCGATTTAGTTTTTGATGCAGCAAGTGGAGGAAAACACTTTTTAATCGTTGGTACAAAAAATAAAGCAGCTGATTCAGTAGCATCCGCTGCAATAAAGGCTCGGTGCCATTATGTTAATAAAAAATGGCTTGGTGGTATGTTAACGAATTGGTCCACTACGGAAACGAGACTTCAAAAGTTCAGGGATTTAAGAGCCGAGCAAAGGATGGGGAAACTCAACCGTCTCCCCAAAAGGGATGCAGCAATGTTGAAGAGACAATTATCCACCTTGCAAACATATCTGGGTGGGATCAAATATATGACAGGGTTACCCGATATTGTAATTATCGTTGATCAGCAAGAAGAATATACGGCTCTTCGAGAATGTGTTATTTTGGGGATTCCAACGCTTTGTTTAATCGATACAAATTGTGACCCGGATCTCGCAGATATTTCGATTCCAGCCAACGATGATGCTATCGCTTCAATCCGATTGATTCTTAACAAATTAGTATCCGCAATTTTTGAAGGTCGTTCGAGTTATATAAGAAATCATTGATTATGATTAATCAAAATTAATATTAATAATAATAAGATAGATAAGTCAATTACTTCGGGAAACTTCATAGATTTTTTATTGGATCGATTGCTATTCCTGGATAAAAAAAAAAAAAGTACTCGGATTGGGGATATTATGTGATTACTTAGTATCCTAAATATACGATTAATGATTAAAGTGGGTCAGTTAAGAAAGAGATGGGTGAATCAAAATAATTTTTTTTTTAAGTTCAATTTCTGTCAGAGGACAATATGAATGTTATACCATGTTCCATTAACACATTTAAAGGGCTATATGATATATCGGGTGTAGAAGTAGGCCAACATTTATATTGGCAAATAGGAGGTTTACAAGTCCATGCCCAAGTACTTATCACTTCTTGGGTCGTAATTGCTATCTTATTAGGTTCAGTTACCATAGCTGTTCGGAATCCACAAACCATTCCGGCCGACGGTCAGAATTTCTTCGAATATATTCTTGAATTCATCCGGGACTTGAGTAAAACTCAGATTGGAGAAGAATATGGTCCTTGGGTTCCCTTTATTGGAACTATGTTCTTATTTATTTTTGTTTCTAACTGGTCAGGTGCTCTTTTACCTCGGAAAATAATACAGTTACCTCATGGGGAGTTAGCTGCGCCCACGAATGATATAAACACTACTGTTGCTTTAGCTTTACCCACGTCAGTGGCATATTTTTATGCGGGTCTTACTAAAAAAGGTTTGAGTTATTTTGGGAAATACATTCAACCAACTCCAATACTTTTACCAATTAACATCCTAGAAGATTTCACAAAACCTTTATCGCTTAGTTTTCGACTTTTCGGAAATATATTGGCTGATGAATTAGTAGTTGTTGTTCTTGTTTCTTTAGTACCTTCAGTAGTTCCTATACCCGTCATGTTCCTCGGATTATTCACAAGCGGTATTCAAGCTCTTATTTTTGCAACTTTAGCCGCGGCTTATATAGGTGAATCCATGGAGGGTCATCATTGACTAGCTTTTAAAATTGTTTTTTTCTTTTTTTTTTTTTTTTAACCTTATCCCAATTCATGTGGAGTTCAATTTGGCGAGAAATTAGAATAGATAAAACTTTTATTTTAATATATGGTATAGAGTCGTAGCGGGAAAGGTGTACGATATTATTTAATTGTAATAAAATCTTAGGAAAAAAATCTAGATCTTTTTCCTAAGATTTTGGCTAATTTATATTATAGACTTCTCCAATTTATAAAATAAATTTATATTGTATTTATATTTTATTTGTTTTGTTTTTTGTTTAGTTAATTACAACAATTTTTAATTTGAATTGAATAAGAATTGTTATCTTTTTTAGATGTAAGACTAAATAAAAAGCTAGTTTAGCTTAGGAAAATGAAACTGGACATATGTAATAAATAGTTATAAGTCTGTCCAGCCCCCCATATGATTCAAAAAAAATTCTAGAATCATATTCAATAGGCGGTTTACGTTATGGAAGAAACAAATGTATATGTGATATTAGAAATTCACTAGTTATAGTGAGGCTCCTTTATCTTATATATAATATTTCTATTTCATTTCACAGCTCACTGCACTTAGATGGGATTCCGATAGAAAGTCCTTCTGCTTTGTCTGTGATTGGGGATTGAACAAATAAACAGATGAACTCTGAACTCAAGGATTTAGAAGAATGAAGAATTGAATGCAAAAATAAAGAAATGCAATGATTAGAATCATATGCATCTAGATTTAAAAAATGCATCTAGATTTACAAAAATTCCATCATGTATAAGAACTAAAAACGAGATTTCAAAGTATTTCTGTATTTCTGATGATTAATTGGTTGATTGTATCATTAACCATTTCTTTTTTTTTTTTTGTGAGGAGCTTACCATGAATCCACTGATTTCTGCCGCTTCTGTTATTGCTGCTGGATTGGCCGTAGGGCTTGCTTCTATTGGACCTGGGGTTGGTCAAGGTACTGCTGCAGGTCAAGCTGTAGAAGGTATTGCAAGACAGCCAGAAGCAGAGGGTAAAATACGAGGTACTTTATTGCTAAGTTTGGCTTTTATGGAAGCTTTAACAATTTATGGACTGGTCGTGGCATTAGCACTTTTATTTGCGAATCCATTTGTTTAATTCTAGAAGAAAAGTACGTAATGTACTTTTTTTGACTTAGACTCGCCATTTGTTTTTTTTTTCAAATTATATCAACATTTCACTCTAACAATTACTTATTCGTTGAGAGAATACCTCCGGGAAGGACGGATTTTAGGATTAGTAATTAGCGGATCCTCTCGCTTTCTTCCTTCCCGTTTTTAGTTCTTAGTATAATGGAAACCCTTTTTTAGGATGTGTTGCAACGCAACAAACGAGGTATTTTGTAATTGGCATAATACCCAGGACCGACCACAACCCAATAAAGTATCTTCTTGGAAACTGGAAACTTAAATTAGAATAAAAAAAATAAAATTCAAATATAATTAAATAAATTAAATCAAATAAATTAATCTATTCCCAATAAAAAATCCCATAACATAAAAAAAGGAAATCAATCAAAAAGGGGAGGGTGAAGTGATCCAAAAAGAACTCTGTTCTTTGTTAGTCCTATCTATAAGAGGAGAGTATATGAAAAGTGTAACCAATTCTTTTGTTTCCTTGGGCCACTGGCCATCCGCCGGGGGTTTTGGGTTTAATACCGATATTTTAGCAACAAATCTAATAAATCTAAGTGTAGTACTTGGCGTATTGATTTATTTTGGAAAGGGAGTGTGTGCGAGTTGTATATTTCAAAAATAGGTTGGATCCGACCGGCTGCACTTTATTTTTTTATTATATTTATTATATTTTATTTATATATTTATATTATTATTTTATATTATTATTATTATTTTATATTATTATTATTATATTTTATATTATTATTATTATATTAATTATATATTTATATTAAATTATTATATTAATTATATATTTATATTAATTATTTATTTAATTATATATTTTATATTATATATTTTATATTATATATTCTTTTATTTTATATTATATTATATATTTTATATTATATATATTAATATTTATTATATATATTAATATTTATTTAATATTTATATATTATATATATTATATTTTATTTTATTTTTTTTATAAATTATTATATTTTTATAAATTATAAAAAATAAGGATAAAATAAATAGGATAAAAAATGTGCATGATCTCGACGAATTACTTCTGAATAAATTAAGTAATCATATGTAAGAACCATAGCATTTCGTAATTCATTGGTACATTGACTTTGATTCTCTATCAACCAATGTGCGGGACCTTTAACATGGTTAAAGCTAAACTGTTTGAAGTCTAGGCACAACAAACATGGTACTCTTTCTACCACTATGTTAGTACTAAGATGGTTTAAAAATAAAAAAAAAGCATAGTTGTAAATTTATCCGATATAGAACACTCATATCGATAAAATAATTTTAACCATTTCCTAAGGAAAAAGGCACCCCTTTTTTATTCAATGCTGAATAGACAACCTATGTATAGAATGAGAATTTTTGGATTTGAATATTGAATAAATAAAAAATAAAGAAACAACTTTGCTGACAATTATAGACTTTTTGTCTGGTCAGAAGAGTCCTCCGATGAACTCAGGTCTTGTATAAGATAAATTTTTATATCTTTGAATACGAACAGAAAAGAGAGGGTAGGCTCATTACATTTAAATATATGGATATGGAATGCCCATAAATTTAAAATGAAGCGTGAGAGCCAAATGAATCGAAAGATTCATGTTTGGTTCGGGAAGAGATCATGTAAGTTGTGAAATTAATTAATGGTAACAAAATCTACTTTCATTAAATGATTTATTAGATAATCGAAAACAGA